ATGTGCAATATTGCAATAGTATAATATACACATCAAACAATTTATGAATAACAATCATGTCTGTACATTACGAGTGCGAAAAACACTTCTAGAGCTTTTCCTGTTTCCGGGGGGTTTACAGGAGTCTTAGAGATCTTAGGAGTTTGGGGGGGTAGGGGGGGTTTACGCGCAAAAACCGGGGGTGATAATAGGAAAGTTTGGGGAAAATTAAATATCTGATTAAACTTTATGCTCTTGATATCAGTTATGCAATTCTTCTATTAATATCTTATCACCATTCATACTATTTCTTTCACGCAAGGAAAATGTTCAACCTTGTCTGTCATTTCTGTATGCACTCTGAGATGTCAAATGAAAGGAAAAAAAAAAAGAGAACCCCCCACACGCTGGAAAGAACGCCCGGCATGGTGGGTAACGAGGAGTATGTATTACCACCATTAACTTATGCAAGCGTCGATGAAAGTATGGGGAATTATAACAATTATAGGACCTGAAATAGGAACCAGATGCCAGGAATAGTTCACCTAGTGAAACCCCCACGAATAATTGTCCTTGACCTTCAAGAACCGTTAACATTAAGAAATCAACTGATGGTGGGCTCTTACTACATTAAATATGGGTAATGAATAGGATGGTGGGTACTTGGTATAACTTAACTAGTGAGAGTTGTGATCGGTCTTAAACTATCGTTCAGTAATTAAATAATATTTATTGGAGAATATTAAGCTATGGTTTATGTACCCTTCAGTTGAAATGGTTTAAACAAATATGTGGTATATTTGTCTATGTTTTTTAAATGATATGTATTAATATATAGGATATGTTTGATATAAAATAATGGTGATAATACATATATGCACTGCGTTTACATAAAAGGCAGAGCCCGGCAAACAATAGTCTAAATTAGGGTCCTAGCTTTGGGAGTTAGGGGCGGGGGTTAAAATCCCCCTTGTTTGAAGCAGTAGGAAGGGCTTTAACCTTCGACGTCCGGTTTACAAGACCGGCGCTCTGGCGCTGAGCTACTAGTGCAGGATCATTCAAGGATTTTGTTTTCTAGTCAGCCGGCGAGAGGGGCGAGGACGAGAAAGAGGAAGAAGTAGAGGAAAGATGCGATTTGCCCAATAATGACGAAGGGGTGTTCAACGGGTATGCCTCCGATTCAGGTGAGGATGGCGACGTTTGCGACTAAAAGTCAGAAGAGGAATTGCGTGATGGGGCGAAATGTTAAGCCTCGTTGTTTGGAGGTGTGGAGTATAGGAACAACTATCAAGACAAGGATTGAGAACAGGAGGGCGAGAACCCCGCCAAGTTTGTTAGGGATTGAGCGGAGGATGGCGTAGGCAAACAGGAAATACCATTCGGGTTTAATATGAGGCGGGGTGACTAAGGGGTTTGCAGGGGTGAAGTTGTCGGGGTCTCCAAGCAGGTTGGGGGAGAAAAGGGCGAGAGAAATGAGGGTGATTAGAAGGACTGCGAAACCTAATAAGTCTTTGTAGGAGAAGTAAGGGTGGAAAGAGATTTTGTCGGCGTCTGAGTTTAGGCCTGTGGGGTTGTTGGACCCGGTTTCGTGGAGGAAAATAAGGTGTACTATTGTTGCAGCTGCAATAATGAAGGGAAGGAGGAAGTGGAAGGCGAAGAAGCGGGTTAAGGTGGCGTTGTCTACGGAAAACCCTCCTCAGATTCATTGGACTAAAGAGTTGCCAATATAGGGGACTGCGGAGAGAAGGTTTGTGATGACAGTGGCGCCTCAGAACGATATTTGGCCTCACGGGAGGACATAACCCACGAAAGCTGTTATCATAGTTAAAAGGAGTAGAATTACTCCAATGTTTCAGGTTTCTTTATAGAGGTAGGAGCCGTAGTACAGGCCTCGGCCGATGTGTAGGTAAATACAAATGAAGAAAAAGGATGCGCCGTTAGCGTGTATGTTTCGAATGAGTCAGCCGTAGTTAACATCACGGCAGATGTGGGCAATGGAGGAGAAGGCGGTGGCGATATCGGAGGTGTAGTGTATGGCTAGGAAAAGGCCTGTCAGGATTTGGGCAGCTAGGCAGAGCCCTAGCAGAGAGCCAAAGTTTCATCAAACAGAAATGTTTGAAGGGGCTGGGAGATCAACTAGTGCGTCGTTTGCAATTTTTAGGAGGGGGTGGGTTTTTCGGAGGTTGGCCATTATTGTTTTTGTAGTTGAATAACAACGGTGGTTTTTCAAGTCATTAGTCCTGGTTAAAGTCCTGGCAGAAATTATGGTTTATATTATGTTTATATTTTTACTAGGGCTGGTGATAGGTCTTGCGGCGGTTGCTTCTAATCCTTCGCCGTATTTTGCGGCGTTAGGGCTGGTTGCGGTAGCAGGTATAGGGTGCGGGGTGTTGGTGGGGCATGGGGGGTCTTTCTTATCTTTAATTTTATTTTTGATTTATTTGGGGGGAATATTAGTAGTGTTTGCATATTCGGCAGCATTGGCTGCTGAGCCTTATCCTGAGGGTTGAGGGAGTTGGCCTGTATTAGGGGTAATAGTGGCGTATGTATTAGGGGTGGGCATGGCGGCGGTGTTATTTTGAGGGGGGTGATACGAGGGGGCTTGAGTGTCTGCTGATGAATTCGTTGAGTTTTCGGTTTTTCGGGGGGATGTTGGAGGGGTAGCTTTGATGTACTCGATGGGTGGGGGTGTTTTGGTGATAGGGGCTTGAGTGTTGCTGTTAACGTTGTTTGTGGTGTTGGAGTTAACGCGGGGTTTAAGTCGGGGGGCCCTTCGAGCTGTTTAATAAAGTAGTAGTAGAAGAGCTAAACCGAAGGTGAAGAAGAAGAGGGAAAGATAGGTTTTGATTATACCCTGTTGAATGTTGTTAGTTGTGGTAATTAGAGGGAGGTTAAGGGTAGCAGTTGCTTTTGGGCCCATTTTTTCTAACCATGATTGGTCGACTGTTTGGGAGGCGATGGTTTGTCCTAAAATCAGGTTTAGTTTGGGGATGAGGCGATGAATAACTATTGGGAAGAAACCTAGTATGTTAGAAAAATGGTGGGGAGAAAGGTTTGGTGTTGGTTTATATTGCTTATTGGTTAGTGAGGCGAGTTCTAGTGCGGTGAGAAGGCCGACAATAGTCACTATTAGGGCGGCAACTTTGAGAAGGCACGGTATGGATATAACTGGTGTTTTCAGGGGAGTGATATTAGAGGTAATTAGGAGGCCGGCGATAATACTTCCTCAGGCTAGGCGTTTGATGGGGTTAATAACTGTTGAATTGTTTTCGTTAATTGGGGAAAGAGGGTTGAAGCGGGGGTGGCCTATTGAGACGAAGAAAATTACCCGAAGACTGTAGATAGCGGTGAAGGAAGTGGCTAGGAGGGTGAGGAATAGGGCCCAGGCGTTAAGGTAAGATGTGTTTAAGGCTTCAATAATAGCATCTTTTGAAAAGAAACCTGCTAAGAAAGGGGTTCCTGTGAGAGCTAGGCTTCCGATGGTTAAGCAGGAAGATGTGAAAGGAGTCAGGTGATGTATACCTCCTATTTTCCGGATGTCTTGTTCGTCGTTTAGGCTGTGAATAATAGACCCAGAGCAGAGGAAAAGTATAGCTTTAAAGAATGCGTGAGTGCAGATGTGAAGGAAGGCAAGTTGGGGTTGGTTAAGCCCAATTGTTACTATTATTAAACCCAGTTGACTTGAGGTTGAGAAAGCAACGATTTTTTTGATATCATTTTGGGTGAGGGCGCAGGTTGCGGTAAAGATGGTGGTGAGGGCCCCTAAGCAAAGGCAAATGGTTAAGGAGGTTTGATCATTTTCTAGTATTGGACTTATGCGGATGAGGAGGAAGATGCCTGCTACGACCATGGTGCTTGAGTGCAGTAGGGCAGAGACCGGCGTAGGACCTTCTATGGCAGAAGGAAGCCAGGGGTGGAGGCCAAACTGGGCGGACTTACCAGTGGCAGCAATGATGAGGCCAATGAGGGGGTAAGTTAGATCAAAGTCTTTGGATAAAGTAAATATTTGTTGTATTTCTCAGGAGTTAAGGGAGGTTGCAATTCAGGCTATAGCAAAAATTAGGCCGATGTCTCCCACTCGGTTATAGACTACTGCCTGGAGGGCAGCGGTGTTTGCGTCTGCACGGCCGTATCATCAGCCGATGAGGAGAAAAGATATGATTCCGACACCTTCTCAACCGATGAATAGTTGAAATATATTGTTTGCGGTAACAAGAATGATCATGGCAATAAGGAAGATTAGGAGGTATTTAAAAAACCGATTTATGTTCGGGTCGGCATGTATATATCAGGAGGCAAATTCTAGAATTGACCAGGTGACATAGAGGGCGACAGGGGTGAAGATAATTGAGTAGATATCAAATTTAAGACTAACATTAATATCAAATGTGTGGGTGTTTATTCAAGTTCAGCTGGTAATAATTGTTTCTGTGCCTTCGTTAAGGAAGAGGCAGAGAGGGAKGATGCTAGTAAAGAAGGCTCATTTTACTGCTGTTTTAACYTGGGTTAGTGCTCAGTTGGGRGGGAGGGGGGTGGGGGAAAAGGAGGAAAGGATGGGGGATATAAGTAATAAAAAAATAAGAATTAGACTAGTGGTTATTATGGTGGAGGTGAGGTGCATAGCTGCTACTTGGATTTGCACCAAGAGTTTTTGGTTCCTAAGACCAACGGATGAGCTGTTATCCTTTAGAAGCGGGGCGAGTGAGCTTAGGAGTCTAACCTAAGAGGCAAAAATTAGCAGTCTTTGTTGTTGTCAACCTCTCTCGGTGAATAAGGGGGTTTTAACCTCTGTCTTTAGAATCACAATCTAATGTTTTTGTTAAACTATATCTACAGGCGGTCCACCCTCAAATTAATTCGGGTTTGGTGATCAGAAGAATTAGGGGTAGGAGATGAAGGGCTAGGAGAAGATGTTCTCGGGAATGTGTTGGGTCGAGGGATATAATATGTGCTGGTAGGGGCCCCCGTTGTGTCATAAGAAATATATACAGGGAGTAGCCTGCAGTGATTAAGGTTCCAGCCCCCGTGAGTGCAATTGTTCATCAGGATCAGTGGAGCAGGGAGGTAATGATTATGAGTTCTCCTATTAGATTTGGAAGAGGAGGGAGGGCAAGGTTTGCAAGGCTGGCGATGAATCATCATGTGGTTATTAGAGGTAAGACCATTTGGAGTCCTCGGGCTAATACTATGGTTCGGCTGTGGGTTCGTTCGTAGTTTGTGTTAGCTAGGCAAAAGAGGGCGGAGGAAGTTAAACCGTGTGCAATTATTAGAATGAGGGCGCCTGTGAAACCTCAGGGGGTTTGGATTAGAATGCCTGCTGCTACGAGCCCTATATGACTTACTGAGGAATAAGCAATTAGGGATTTTAAGTCTGTTTGGCGGAGGCAGATTGAGCCAGTCATAATTACTCCTCAGAGGGCGAAGATAATGAAGGGGTAGCTGAGTTCTTTGGTGAGCGGTTCTAGTATGATTATTATACGTATTATTCCGTAGCCCCCTAGTTTTAGTAAGACTGCGGCTCGTACTATGGAACCGGCGATTGGGGCTTCAACGTGTGCCTTGGGAAGTCAGAGGTGGGCCCCATAGAGGGGTATTTTTACTAGAAAGGCGAGCAAGCAACCGGCTCATCATAGTTTATCGGCGAAAGAAGAGAGTTGTAGGGAGGGGGCATATTGTAGTGTTAGAAGGGATAGGGTACCAGTGCTGTTTTGGAGCAGTAGGAGAGCGACAAGCAGAGGGAGTGAGCCTGCTAGTGTATAGAATAAAAAATAAGTGCCCGCATTTAGTCGTTCTGTTTGATTTCCTCAACGAGTAATGATTACAAGGGTCGGAATAAGGGTAGCTTCAAACATAATATAAAATATAATGATTTCGGTTGCGCCGAAGGCTATAATGAGGAAGATTTGTAAGGATGTAAGGAGGGTAATGTAGGTTCGTTGGCGGGAGGAAGGTTCGGACGCTGTGTGGTTTTGGCTTGCAAGAATTATCAGAGGGAGAAGCCAGCAGGTTAGTGCAAGAAGGGGGATGGAGAGGGGGTCTGTTGCTATATAAGGGTTGAGAAAAGACCAGCCTGATTCAGCGGATGATTTTAGTCAGGCCAGGCTAGTTAAGGAAATGATTAGACTGTAGGAAAGGGCGGTGGATCAGAGGTGTTTGGCCGGGACGGCTCAAATAGTGGGGACAAGCATAATAGTAGGGAGGAGAATTTTTAGCATTGTAGAAGATTTAGGTTTTGGAGTCGGTCTGTTCCGTGAGTGCGGGCAGTGGCAACAAGTAGTGCGAGGCCGGCGCTTGCTTCACAGGCTGAGAAAGCCAGGAGAAGTATGGGGGAGGCTGAGAAGTTGGCGGAGTTAAGTTGAAGGGTTCACATGGAGAGAGCAATGAAGAGTGAGAGTATTATACCCTCTAAACATAAAAGAGCGGAAAGAAGATGGGTTCGGTGGAATGCCAGGCCTGCTAGGCCTAGAAGAAAGGTAGAGGAAAAGGCGAAATGTGTGGGGGTCATTAGACGGTTATGGACTTTAACCACAAGCTCTTGAGCCGAAATCAAGGGTTTTTCTTAAACTAACAGTCTATTCAGCCCATTCTAGACCGCCTTGAGTTCATTCATAAATTAGGCCGAGGGTTAATAATATAAGAACAGCGAAGGCTCAGGTGAATGTTGTGAGAGGGGAAGAAAGTTGATCCCCTCAAGGAAGGGGAAGGAGCAGTGCAATTTCCAAATCGAATAGGAGGAAAAGGATTGCAACAAGGAAGAAGCGGAGAGAGAATGGTAGACGAGCGGAACCTAGGGGGTCAAAGCCACATTCGTAGGGGGAAAGTTTTTCATGGTCAGGTGTTATTTGGGGAAGTCAAAAGGAAACAATAGCGAGAATAGTGGAGAGGGTAATAGAAATAATGAGTATTGTTGTGATTAAATTCATTATCTTTCCTTGGGGTTTAACCAAGACTAGGTGATTGGAAGTCACAGGTACTAGCTTTAATACTAGAAAGATATGAGCCTCATCAGTAAATTGAGATATAAAGGAAGAGTCAGACAACGTCTACAAAGTGTCAGTATCAGGCGGCTGCTTCAAAACCAAAGTGGTGTTCGGAGGTGAAATGATATAGGACTTGTCGTAGAAGGCAGATGGCTAGGAAGGTGGAGCCAATGATTACGTGGAGTCCGTGGAAGCCGGCTGCTACGAAGAAGGTGGCACCATAAACTCCGTCTGCAATAGTGAAGGGGGCTTCGTAGTATTCTATTGCTTGAAGGAAGGTAAAGTAGAAGCCTAGAAGAATAGTTAAAGTGAGGGACTGGATTGCTTCTTTTCGATGCCCTTCTATGATGCTGTGGTGTGCCCAGGTGACTGTGACTCCTGAGGCTAGTAGGACGGCTGTATTGAGCAGGGGGACTTCAAAGGGATCTAGAGGGGTAATTCCTGTAGGGGGTCAGCAGCCTCCTAGTTCTGGAGTTGGGGCGAGGCTGGAGTGATAAAAGGCTCAGAAGAAGCCTAGGAAGAAGAATACTTCTGAGGTAATAAAGAGGATCATTCCGTATCGGAGGCCTTTTTGGACAGGAGGGGTGTGGTGCCCTTGGAATGTTCCTTCTCGGACAATATCCCGTCATCATTGATATATAGTTAGAAGAAGAAGGATGAGACCTAGTGTTAATAAGGTTATATTATGGAAATGCATTCAGATTGCTAAACCGGAGGTTAGTAGAAGGGCGCCTACTGCGCCCGTTAGGGGTCATGGGCTGGGGTCAACTATGTGATATGCGTGTACTTGATGGGCCATTAAACGTTTTCTTGTAGGTAGAGACTTAAGAGAAGGACAAAGACATAGGCTTGAATTATGGCCACTGCAACTTCTAGAAGGGTCAGGAGGAATAGTAGTACTGCGGTCAGAATGGCTACTGTGGGTATTAGGGGGAGGAGGACGAAGGCGGCGGTGGCAATGAGTTGAATTAAAAGGTGACCGGCTGTAAGGTTTGCGGTTAATCGTACGCCAAGTGCGAGGGGGCGAATAAATAGGCTAATTGTCTCGATGATAATTAGGACAGGGATTAAGAGGGTAGGGGTACCCTCTGGTAATAGGTGGCCTAGGGCATGGGTAGGCTGGTTTCGTATACCAATAATGACTGTTGCAAGTCAGAGGGGAACGGCGAAGGCCATGTTGAGGGAGAGTTGTGTCGTGGGGGTAAAGGTGTAGGGTAGGAGACCAAGTATGTTTAAGGTAATGAGGAAAAGTATAAGGGAGGCGAGAAGGGCTGCTCATTTATGGCCCCCTAAACTAAGAGGTTGAAAAATTTGTTGGGTAAAGCGGTTAATAAACCATCCTTGGAGTGTGATGAGGCGGTTGTTTAGTCAACGGGGGGTAGGTTTGGGGTAAAGGATTCAGGGTAAACTGAGGGCAAGGGCAATGAGGGGGATTCCCAGGTATGTGGGGCTCATAAATTGGACAAAAAAGCTTAGTATCATGGTCAACTTCAGGGCTCTGTTTTGGGTTTCTCTGTGCTTTGAAGTGTTGGGTCGTTTGGGAAGGTGTGTGCTAGAACTTTTGGGGGAATGACTGTTAGGAAAACTAATCAGGAGAAGACTAGAATAGCAAATCAAGGTGCGGGGTTAAGTTGTGGCATTTCGCTAGGGGTGGGCGGGGGTCACCAGTCTTTAGCTTAAAAGGCTAACGCTATTCCCTATTTAGCTTCTTAGCGAAGTGTCTTCGAGTATTAAGGAGGATCAGTTTTCAAAGTGTTCTAGTGGTACTGCTTCTACCACAATAGGTATAAAGCTGTGATTTGCGCCGCAAATTTCAGAGCATTGGCCATAAAAGATCCCGGGGTGGGAGGCAATAAATGCTGTTTGGTTTAAGCGTCCTGGGACGGCGTCTATTTTTACCCCCAGACTTGGGACGGCTCAGGAGTGGAGTACATCTTCGGCAGAAATTAGGACCCGGATGGGGGATTCAACTGGTACTACTATTCGATGGTCTGCTTCTAGAAGGCGGAATTGGCCTGGGGCTAAGTCTTGTGTGGGAATTATGTATGAGTCAAAGCCGAGGTCTTCATAGTCAGTATACTCGTAACTTCAGTATCACTGGTGGCCTATTGCTTTAATTGTAAGATGAGGGTCGTTAATTTCATCTATAAGATAAAGAATACGTAGGGAGGGGAGGGCAATGAGAATCAGAATAACAGCTGGGAGCAGGGTTCAAATGATTTCGATTTCTTGGGAGTCTAGGATAAATTTATTAGTTAGCTTGGTTGTTACTATAGCCACAATAATATAAAGCACGAATGTGCTAATTAGAAAAACAATTATTAAGGCATGGTCGTGGAAGTGAAGAAGTTCTTCTATTACAGGTGAAGCTGCATCTTGAAAACCTAGTTGGGAGGGATGTGCCATTGTTGTAAGACACGCGGGGCTTAAACCCGCAATTTTGCCTTGACAAGGTAATGTAATGGTCAATTTTACTAGTGTCCCATGAAGAAAGTGACAGAGTGGTTATGTGGCTGGCTTGAAACCAGTTTATGGGGGTTCAATTCCTCCCTTTCTCGTTACTAGGGGCTTGAGGGGGCGGAAGCAGATTTTTCGTAGTTTGATCAAGTTTGAACTTGAACGAAGGCAGGTTCTTCGAAGGTGTGGTAAGGAGGAGGACAACCGTGAAGTCATTCTACGTTTGTTGCCGTGAGCTCCACTGATGAAACTTCTCGTTTAGCGGCGAATGCTTCTCAAATAATAAATAAAAATATAATTACTGCGATTAGGGAGACTATTGAGCCAATGGAAGAAACTGTGTTTCAAAGGGTGTAGGCGTCGGGATAGTCGGAGTATCGGCGAGGTATTCCTGCCAGCCCCAGGAAATGTTGTGGGAAGAAAGTTATATTAACACCAGCAAACATTACCCCGAAGTGGATTTTGGTTCAGGTGCTGTGGAGCGTGTATCCTGAGAATAAGGGGAATCAGTGGACGAAGCCGGCAACGATGGCAAATACGGCCCCTATCGAGAGAACATAGTGGAAGTGGGCAACGACGTAATATGTGTCGTGAAGCATAATATCTAGAGAAGAGTTGGCCAGGACAATTCCGGTTAGTCCCCCTACAGTAAAGAGGAAAATGAAGCCGAGTGCTCATAAGAGTGGAGTTTCCCATTTAATTGAGCCGCCGTGCAGAGTGGCCAGTCAGCTGAAAACTTTTACCCCGGTTGGGATAGCAATAATTATTGTGGCGGAAGTAAAGTAAGCTCGTGTGTCTACGTCCATTCCTACAGTAAACATGTGGTGAGCTCAGACAATAAACCCTAGGAGGCCAATGGCCATTATGGCTCAGACCATTCCCATATACCCGAAGGGTTCTTTTTTACCCGCGTAGTACGCAACAATGTGGGAGATTATACCGAAGCCAGGGAGGATAAGGATATAGACTTCAGGATGACCAAAGAATCAGAACAAATGTTGGTAAAGGATAGGGTCCCCTCCTCCAGCAGGGTCAAAGAAGGTTGTATTAAGGTTTCGGTCTGTGAGAAGTATTGTGATGCCGGCAGCAAGCACGGGTAGGGATAATAAAAGTAATACTGCGGTAATTAGGACGGACCACACAAACAGAGGTGTTTGGTACTGAGAGATGGCAGGGGGTTTTATGTTAATAATTGTTGTAATAAAATTAATTGCGCCAAGAATAGACGACACCCCGGCCAAATGGAGGGAGAAGATGGTTAAATCGACAGAAGGCCCCGCGTGGGCGAGATTGCCTGAGAGTGGAGGATAAACAGTTCATCCTGTGCCAGCCCCTGCTTCGACTCCGGAAGAGGCAAGGAGGAGAAGGAATGAAGGGGGAAGGAGTCAGAAGCTTATATTATTTATTCGAGGGAAAGCTATGTCGGGTGCACCAATCATAAGAGGCACTAATCAGTTCCCAAAGCCTCCAATCATAATTGGTATTACTATAAAGAAAATTATTACAAAAGCATGTGCTGTAACAATTACATTATAAATCTGGTCATCTCCGAGGAGAGCGCCGGGCTGACTTAGTTCTGCCCGAATTAGGAGGCTAAGTGCAGTTCCTACTATTCCGGCCCAAGCACCAAATACTAGATAGAGGGTGCCGATATCTTTGTGATTAGTTGAGAAGAATCAACGAGTGATTGCCACAGGTAAGATGGCTGAGTGTTAAGCGGTGGATTGTAGCCCCACGAACAGAGGTTCAAATCCTCTTCTTATCAAGCCTCGAGGTGTTATACATATCAGATTGCAAATCCGAAGCAGCAGGTTAGAACCCTGCCGGGGCTTTCCCCCGCCCTTTTGGAGGCGGGCGGGGGAAAGGTTAGACAGATGCTTGTTGGTTTAAGCGCTTAGCTGTTAACTAAGAGTTTGTAGGATCGAGGCCTTCCTGTCTAGCAAGGCTTTAGCTTAATTAAAGTGTCTGTTTTGCATACAGAAGATGTGGGTTAGTATCCTGCAAGTTTTAGCAGGGGCTGGGAGATTTTCACTCCCGCTTAGGGCTTTGAAGGCCCTTGGTCTGGGTGCTATCCTAAGCCCCTTAGGAGGTTAATAAGGCGGAGATGGCAGGGGTGAGAGGTAGGAGGCAAATTGTTATTGCAGTTGAAGTGGCGAGGGGGTAGGTTAGTTGAGTGGAAGGTAAGCGTCAGGGGGTTGAACCTGTGAGGTTGTTGGGGGAAATAGTTAGGGTTATTGCGTAAGAGAGGCGTAGGTAAAAATACAGGCTAAGTAGGGCTGAAAGGGCAGCTAGGGTTGCGGTGGGAGCAAGCCCTTGTTTGGTTAGTTCTTGAAGGATTAGTCATTTTGGCATGAAGCCTGTTAGAGGGGGGAGGCCCCCTAGGGAGAGTAGAATAAGGGGTATGAGAGCTGTCAGGGCGGGGGCTTTTGCGCAGGACGTGGCAAGGGTGTTGATAGTTGTAGATTCGTTGAGTTTAAATACAAGAAATGTTGAGAATGTTATAATGAAATAGGTTAGAAGGGTGAGGAGGGTGATGGAGGGGGAGAATTGTAGGACAAGAATTATTCAGCCTAAATGGGCGATTGATGAGTATGCAAGAATCTTGCGGAGTTGTGTTTGGTTTAATCCGCCTCAGCCCCCAATAAGCGTGGATGTAAGACCTAAGATGATAAGGAGTGTTGAGCTTGAAGGTTGAAGTTGAAGAATTAGGGCGAAGGGGGCAAGCTTTTGTCAGGTTGAAAGAATTAAGCCTGTGGTGAGATCTAGGCCTTGCAGGACTTCGGGGAGTCAAGCATGAAGAGGGGCTAGACCAATTTTGAGAGCAAGTGCAAGAGTGATTATGGTACTTGGGAGGGGGTGCGTAATTTGTTGAATTTCTCATTGGCCTGTTAGTCAGGCGTTAGTTACACTTGCAAATAGAAGGGTAGCTGCAGCAGTGGCTTGAGTCAAAAAATATTTGGTTGTAGCTTCGACTGCGCGGGGGTGGTGATGTTGTGCTATTAGGGGAATAATGGCTAGTGTATTTATTTCAAGGCCTATTCAGGCGAGAAGTCAGTGGGAGCTAGCAAATGTAATTGTTGTGCCAAGGCCTAAGCTAAAGAGAAGAATGGCTAAGATGTAAGGATTCATTAGTGAAGGAAGGAGTTTAACCAACATGTTTGGGGTATGGGCCCAAAAGCTTATTTAGCTGACTTTACTAGGAAGTGGTGTAGAGGAAGCACTAAGAGTTTTGATCTCTTCAGGTAGGGTTCAAGTCCCTTCTTTCTAAGGAGTTGGAGGGATTTTAACCCTCATGATTCACTCTATCAAAGTGGTCCTTTATTTTAGGTACAGCTCCGGGCTATAGTTGTGGGGGTAGGCCTGTGAGTGCAATTGGAAGGGAGAGGTGTCAAATTACCAGGGCAAGGGTTAGTGGTAGGAAGTTTTTTCAAATTAGGTGCATGAGTTGGTCATAACGAAATCGGGGGTAGGAAGCACGAACTCACAGGAAGAGGACGGATAGGAGAGCTGCTTTGATTATAAGATTTGTTGTTGTAATTTCAGGGGTGGTGTGAAGGATAGAGGCGCCTAGGAATAAAGTTGCAGAGAGGGTATTTATTAGGAGAATGTTGGCGTATTCAGCGAGGAAAAAAAGGGCGAAAGGTCCTCCTGCGTACTCTACGTTAAAGCCGGAGACGAGTTCGGACTCACCTTCTGTGAGGTCAAAGGGGGCCCGGTTTGTTTCTGCAAGTGTGGAAATGTACCATATAGCGGCTAAGGGCCAGGCGGGGAGGATTAATCAGACACTTTCTTGGGCGATGCTGAATGTTTGCAGGGTGAAGCCTCCAGTAAAAATAATAGCATTAAGAAGGATTAGCCCTAGGCTAACTTCATAGGAAATAGTTTGTGCTACGGCTCGAAGGGCCCCGATTAAGGCGTATTTTGAATTGGAGGCCCATCATGAGCCTAGAATAGAATAAACTGCTAGACTGGAGAGGGCAAGGATAAAGAGGATACCAAGGCTGAGATCTGCTATTTGGAAGGGGAGGGGCATTGGAGTTCAAAGGGTAAGGGCCAGGGTGAGGGCTAGTATAGGGGTAAAGAGAAAGAGGATGGGCGAGGAGGTGAAGGGTCGAACGGGTTCTTTTATAAAGAGTTTAAGTCCGTCTGCAATTGGTTGGAGGAGGCCGTAGGGGCCTACGATGTTTGGGCCCTTTCGTAATTGTATGTAGCCGAGGACTTTTCGTTCGACAAGCGTGAGGAGTGCGACGGCTAGAAGGACAAACACGATAAGAATTAAGGGGTTGAGGATGGATGAAACTAGTGTTGAGAGCATAGTTAAAGGGAGGACTTGAACCTCCGTGGAAAGGGCTTAGGTCTTTTGCAATGTCCGGGCTCTGCCACTTTAACAAGCCATTTTCTACGGCTAGGGGGTACGCCCTTTTATCTATTTTAGTTGATTTCAATAGATGAGGGGGAGGCATATTGAGAACAGGGGCCCCTTCTTTTCGGTCCTTTCGTACTAGAAAAGATCGTGACATAGATAGAAACTGACCTGGATTACTCCGGTCTGAACTCAGATCACGTAGGACTTTAATCGTTGAACAAACGAACCCTTAATAGCGGCTGCACCATTAGGATGTCCTGATCCAACATCGAGGTCGTAAACCCTCTTGTCGATATGGGCTCTAGAAGAGGATTGCGCTGTTATCCCTAGGGTAACTCGGTCCGTTGATCGGCTATGTGCCGGATCTTGTTGGTCAGAAGTTCTGTTACTTGGAGTCGTGACTCTGGGTTGTGGGGGTAGTGTGCTCCCGGTCCACATGGGGGTTTGTTGTTTCCCCGCGGTCGCCCCAACCAAAGACATTGAACAGGGGCCAATGAGTTTTGTCCTCTATTTGAGGGGTGTTTAACATGGTCTGTTCTGGTGTCTAAAGCTCCATAGGGTCTTCTCGTCTTATGTTAATATCCCCGCTTCTGCACGGGGAGATCAATTTCATTGACTGGAAAAAGGAGACAGTTAAGCCCTCGTTATGCCATTCATACAGGTCTTCATTTAAAAGACAAGTGATTGCGCTACCTTTGCACGGTCAAAATACCGCGGCCGTTAAACTTATAGTCACAGGGCAGGCGGGACCTCTTATACTTAGGGGTTCAAGAGGCGATGTTTTTGGTAAACAGGCGAGGCTTGTGTTTGCCGAGTTCCTTCTTTTTCTTTTAGTCTTTCCTGGTTTGCACACCAGTGTGGGGTTAACGGTGAGGAACTAGGGGTTTTTCTAGTTGTTTGTTTTTTGCCTAGGGCCCTCTTTGTTTTGGGGCCGTTAATGGTCGGTGAAGGGTTCGTTCCGAGTTACACTTGTGCGGGGAGAGGTGGGACCTCTTATTACTCATGTTAGCATAAACGCTTCCATAGTTTTATGGAACGGCCTGGTAGGTTTAAGGGGGGTGAAATTGTATTGTCTTTATTAGAAGGCTGGTTAGGTGATGCTCGAGCTTTAACGCTTTCTGGGTAGGTGGCTGCTTTTAGGCCCACTAGGACATTTAACCTTTTAGTTCGTTGTGATTTTTACCCTTCTTGGAAAGTTGTATCTTGTTTCAAAGGGGCTGTACCCCCTTTGACTAACTCCTTTAATTTCTTTGCTCGGTGTGAAGGCCTTAGGCCAATGGGAATGGAGAATTTAAAGGGCTGAACTTTTATTCAGTTTTCAGGCAACCAGCTATAACTAGGCTCGGTAGGTCTGTCACCTCTACTCGAAGTTCTTCCCACTCTTTTGCCACAGAGACGGGGGGGTCCTATAAATTAGACTGTCTTGGAGTAGCTCGCTTAGTTTCGGGGTATCAAACTATAATGCTTTTTGCTTGAGGTTTTCTGGCTAAATCATGATGCAAAAGGTACGAGGAGTAATCTCTGCTTTTTAGTGCTTTACTGGGTTGTTTCATTTCTCTTTCAGCGTTCCCTTGCGGTACTTTCTCTGTTGCTCCTAGGTCCTTTTTCGTCGCCCGTACTTAGGTGGAAAAATGGTTTGTTGTTGAAAGAGTGGTATATTTGGGGGTATAGATAGGGTTAATTTGGGGTTGATGGAGGGGCTAGCTGTTGGGCGTCAGGGTGGCTCGATTTGCACGGGCGACTTCTCAGTGTAAGGGAGATGCTTTTCTGGCTTAGCTACACTCTGATTTTTCCAAGTACACCTTCCGGTACACTTACCATGTTACGACTTGCCTCCCCTTTACCGGTAAAATGTATTATTTATAGGAAGTTGTTGGCTTGGGGAGAGTGACGGGCGGTGTGTGCGCGCTTCAGGGCCAATTTCAGCGGAACGCTCTATTTTCTGCTTACTGCTAAATCCTCCTTCTAATGTATATTTCATTACATTGTTCGTATTCCCTGTGGCAGGGAATGTAGCCCATTTCTTCCCCCCTCATATGCTACACCTCGACCTGGCGTTTTGAGTTGTACTAGTTTTGCTTACTGTGGTTCCTTCATAGGGTAAGCTGACGACGGCGGTATATAGACGGGAAGAACAAGAGGGGGTGAGGTTTAACGGGGGTTATCGGTTCTAGAACAGGCTCCTCTAGGTGGATCTAAAGCACCGCCAAGTCCTTTGGGTTTTAAGCTAGTGCTCGTAGTACCCGGGCGGATAGTGGGTGTAGGGGCTATCAAGGTTTAGGGCTGGGCATAGTGGGGTATCTAATCCCAGTTTGTTTCGCAGCTTTCGTGGGGTCGGGGATATAAAGCCACTTTCGTAGTGGGGCTTCTTGCTCTCGGGTACGTATAACAGTTCTGAGGGCGTTCGGCTTTAGTTTAAAAACTTCCTAACCACCCTTTACGCCGATGTCTATCAACTTGAGCCTCTCGTATAACCGCGGTGGCTGGCACGAGTTTTACCGGCCCTCTTGGCTTTAACTAAGTCAAGTTTTCACTTATGGCTTAATGTCTATCACTGCTGAGTTCCCTTGAGGGTGTGGCTAAGCAAGGTGTCATGGGCTGCGGAAAGTGTGCCTGATACCAGCTCCTTGTTTTCGGGCAGAAAACTGTGGGCATTCTCACAGGGGGGCGGAGACTTGCATGTGTAAGTTTAGCCAAAGTTGACAGTAAAGTCAGGACCAAGCCTTTGTGCTCACGGGACCTTTCTAGGGACCGTCTTAACATCTTCAGTGTTATGCTTTAGTTAAGCTACGCTAGC